TTTTTAATCGATTTMATATATTCCGTGCTTCAGATATCAGATACTAGGCTGAATATCTGACGAAGTAAAACCATCTCTATCAAGATGACAGACCCATTCTCTGTACTATCCATAGGATCAATTATAACAAGTCACCCACTCATATTCCGGAAATACAGAAACAAAGAAATTCCACGATCGAACTACCAAAATAGAATCGGATAAAAATCAGAGACCTAAATGCTTCACTTTGTATTGAAAAGCTAATTAATAGTTCTTATGAATCTAATTCATTGAAATTCCGTCCAGTAAAATGGAAGAATTATAAATCTCCAAAATAATAGATAGGAATACTGCAAAAAGAGCCATTGCGAGACCCATCAAAGGAGTAGTTCCCCACCCAGGAGCTACTTTACCATATTCTGAATTCAACGGTTTCAATAAATCCCCTACAATAGTGCGTCTTGGACCAGATCTAGAACTACCCTCAACTGTTTGTGTAGCCATAAATCCTATTTTATATTCATTGAGATCTGTTGACTTTGTATACCATTCCGTTGTAAATAAATGATCTTATCATAGATCCATCTTATCATAGATCCATTGTGGTCTTGAAACTATATAATAATGGAAACAGCAACCCTAGTTGCACTCTTTATATCTGGTTTACTTGTAAGTTTTACTGGGTACGCCTTATATACTGCTTTTGGGCAACCCTCTCAACAACTAAGAGATCCATTCGAGGAACACGGAGACTAGTTGAAGTACTGAGCCTCCCAATATTGGGAGGCTCAGTACTTTCACTCAGTACTTTCAATTGAGATAATGAAAAATCATTTCACCTTTTTAGTTGGAACTTTAGGCGGGTCTCGAAAAAAGATAGCGAAAAAAATGATTCCTAAAGTTGAGACTAAGAGGAATGTATAAACCAATGCTTCCATAGATTCCATCGTGGTTTACAATTATAGCTTCCATACCTGTTTAGTTGGGATCGTCTCCCGGCTAAAGAAAGAGCAAGAGTAAAAGAAAAGGTAGCGATTCAAATCAAGATTTTTCCGGTACCCTATTCACAAAACTAAAGACAAAAAAAAACAGTATTGTATCAGATTACTTGTCTTCTTGTAGTTGGATCCCCAAGTTTTTGGAATGCACCAAATTCCACTTGAGCATCCAAATCTGGGTCAATACCGGCGAAAACGTCTCTGAACAGGGTTCGAGCACCATGCCAAATGTGTCCGAAGAAAAAGAGCAGAGCAAACGAAGCATGTCCAAARGTAAACCAACCCCTCGGACTGCTACGAAAAACACCATCGGATTTCAAAGTAGCCCGATCTAATTCAAAAATTTCACCCAATTGAGCGCGTCTAGCATATTTTTTCACAATAGCAGGATCGCTATAACTGACTCCATTGAGTTCGCCGCCATAGAACTCAACATTTACACCTACCTGTTCGACACTGTATTTCGATTCTGCCCTTCTAAAAGGAACATCGGCTCTAACAATTCCGTCTCCGTCTACCAAAACAACTGGAAATGTTTCAAAAAAAGTAGGCATACGACGTACAAAAAGTTCACGCCCTTCTTTATCTCTAAAGATAGGGTGTCCTAACCACCCAACGGCGATTCCATCCCCATTGTCCATTGAGCCCGCTCTGAATAGCCCCCCCTTGGCCGGATTATTGCCGATGTAATCATAAAAAGCTAATTTTTCGGGAATTTTAGACCAAGCTTCGGATAAACTTTTATTTTCGGATAACCCAGCCCCAACTCTTCGATATATTTCTTGTTGGAAGTATCCTTGATCCCATTGATAACGAGTGGGACCAAATAATTCAATCGGGGTAGTTGCCGAACCATACCACATAGTTCCAGCAACTACAAAAGCCGCAAAAAAGACAGCAGCGATACTACTGGAAAGGACGGTTTCAATATTTCCCATACGCAATCCTTTGTATAGACGTTGGGGCGGACGGACACTAAGATGGAATAGACCCGCCAATATGCCCAAAGTTCCTGCTGCAATATGATGAGAGGCTATTCCTCCCGGAACAAAAGGATCAAAACCCTCCACACCCCACGCCGGATTTACAGGTTGTACCCTTCCGGTTAGTCCATAAGGATCGGATACCCATATTCCTGGACCATACAATCCTGTTACATGAAATGCGCCAAAACCAAAGCAAGCCACCCCTGAGAGAAATAAATGAATTCCAAAAATCTTGGGCAAATCCAAAGAGGGTTTGCCTGTACGTTCATCACAAAATATTTCTAGATCCCAATACACCCAATGCCAGATAGCTGCCAAAAAGCATAAGCCGGAAAACACAATATGTGCACCGGCAACACCTTCGTAACTCCAAATACCCGGATTCGTTATAGTCCCGCCCGTGATACTCCAACCGCCCCATGAATTAGTTATTCCTAAACGTGTCATGAAGGGTATAACGAACATACCTTGTCTCCACATTGGATCAAGAACGGGGTCAGAGGGATCAAAAACCGCCAATTCGTATAGAGCCATCGAACCGGCCCAACCAGCAACCAGAGCTGTATGCATTATATGGACAGAAAGCAAACGACCGGGATCATTCAATACGACAGTATGAACACGATACCAAGGCAAACCCATGGAAATACCCCTTTCTCAACGAAAAATAGACGCTATGTAACTTTATTGCACTGGAAAAAAACTATACTATGGACCTTCCCTTTTTAGTGGACTATCTCGGGGAAAGGATTCTTTTTTGTTCTATTTTTTTAGTAATAATGTCTTTTAGTAATAATGGAACAATTTTGTTCATAGGAACAAAAAGAAGCAGAGCAGATCTATTCTACACCCGATAAGTACCAATACGCAATGGTAAGGAAGTTGATACCTTTTATATGAGTGACTGCATCTATATTTGTTCATCATTCAAAGGACCTATTTGAATTTGAAAGAATTTTCCTTTATTGATTCTGTCTTCCTTTTTTCTTTTTTATAAACTTATTAAATCTATGGATAAAATATAATAAAAGAGAAAATATGATTAAAAAACGATAAAAGACAATATTATTACGACAATAAAGCCATTGTTACGCTTTCACATCAAAGTGAGATATAGTAATTCATTTTTCTTTCATTTAATGCCTATTGGTGTTCCAAAAGTTCCTTTTCGAAATCCTGGCGAGGAAGATCCAGCGTGGATTGACATATAGCGCGACTTGTCAGATATTTTGGGTCATATGGTATTTCCCCGTTCTCTTACCCGATCAAGAGACCCTCTCTTTCGCCCAAGAAAGATTGATTGAATTATTAAAAATCTAATTTGGAGCGTGAAATGCAATGAAGTGCAATTCAATCTATTTTTTCGGAGGGGGGTATACAGATTAATATTCTCAATTATAATAATTTATGGTTGGCTTGGTTAGACCAATAAAATGAAATATCCAGGCTCCGTTTAGAAAAAAAATCAATTGGTAATATATCTACGATTACCACTTAGATAATATTCTATTTAGCATATATATCGAAGTAATCTCAAACTATTAATCAATCGAGTAATATGATGAATGCATTGAATATTTTTATTTGGTTGGCAGGAAACATAAAAAAATGAAAAAAAAAAGAAAAAGGGGTGTCGTAGCAAAAAGACGTGGTATTGGGGCATTTGTCCTATATGTGCAAATCAAAATTGGGCGGATCTTTACTCGGAGTAGAGCATAAACCTAAAAGAATTGAAGAGGACCATTCAGGAACAAGAAAATTACATCGCGATTTGGATTGGATCCCGATGAAACAATACATCAATGAGAAGTTAATCCGATAAGCTTAGTGAAATCTTTTTTATTTATAGGTATTTCATTTTTATATAAATTAAACGGGCCAAAACTCATCTTTCTTGAAAATGCAAGAAAAAAAAGCCCCTTTGTTACAAGTTAAAAAGAACCTGCTATGAATATGAAAAAAGAAAGAAAGCTAGAATCTACACATTGATTCTTTTTTTTCGCAATTTGTTTTGTGTTGAACCGTATGCATCAAAAGGTGCGTGTACGGTTCCTAAAGGATACAATTTTATCCGAATCAACCGACTTTATCGAGAAAGATTACTTTTTTTAGGACAGGGGATTGATAGCGAGATATCGAATCAACTTATTAGTCTTATGGTATATCTCAGTATAGAGAGTGAGACTAAAGATCTGTATTTGTTTATAAACTCTCCCGGCGGGTGGTTAATACCCGGAGTGGCTCTTTATGATACTATGCAATTTGTGCGACCAGATATACAGACAGTATGCATGGGATTAGCCGCTTCAATGGGATCTTTTATTCTGGTCGGGGGGGCAATTACCAAACGTCTAGCATTCCCTCACGCTTGGCGCCAATGATTTTTTTATTTGATTTGAAAGAAAAAAAGAAGACTATGCCTGCGCGCTATATGAAATATGAATATTTAAGTAATAATAGCATGGCACTTCGAATTCGATATAAAAAGAAAATTTTTTCAAAATACTTACATTATGTATCGAAAGAGTAGTATGGGATAAAAGGTATTTCCAATTTTATCTGATCTATTGGGAGGCCCTTTTCAGCGTCACAAACTTTTTTGTTTTCACGCCGAAGAGCTCTTAACAATATTAATGTTATGAAAGAATACGAAAAAAAAAAAAGAAACTTTGGGATTGCTAAATAACAGACGAAATAAATATATAAAGCAACGGAGCCATCATAGTATTTTTTTAACTACTCCAAAAGGAAGGGTGGTTATTGGGTCATTTACCTATGTAAAACTGATAAACCTTAGTTTTTTTTCTTCGATGTAAGGTAAAAAGGGGTATATATACATAGTAAATTCCATTGTAGAGCCGTATGCAATGCGCACAAAATGCCTGTACGGTTGTTCAATTCTATCTTTTTTTTTCTTATTATTTATTTTTTTATTCTTTATTTCGTCGCCTTTCATCGTGTCATCGTGCAAGATAGAGGAGAGGGACTATTTATTATATCATCAGGGTAATGATCCATCAACCCGCTAGTTATTATTATGAGGCACAGGCAGGAGAATTTATCCTGGAAGCGGAAGAACTACTGAAGATGCGCGAAACCGTCACAAGGGTTTATGCACAAAGAACAGGCAAACCCGTCTGGGTTGTTTCCGAAGACCTGGAAAGAGATGTTTTTATGTCAGCACCAGAAGCCCAAGCTCATGGAATTATTGATCTTGTAGCGGTTGAATAAAAAATAATAAAAAATAACAGAACAGGGATTTCACGCAAATCCGCGATTTGATATTTTCTCTTCTTACCCGGTTTAAGCTTATTCTTTCTATTAATTAATCTATTAATATAGAAATTGAATCTATTAATATATAAATGATTCATAATCGTCCGGTTAGGATCGATCTAAACCAGCTCATTATGTATATGATTCAACATGCCAACCATTAAACAACTTATTAGAAACACAAGACAGTCAATCAAAAACGTCACGAAATCCCCTGCTCTTGGGGGATGTCCTCAGCGACGAGGAACATGTACTAGGGTGTATGTGCGACTCGTTCAGATCGTGTGCTAGGCCACAAGAAAGAAAGCAATTGATCCAGTATCGGCGATCAGTACCAATGAATAGGATAGAATGAAAGAACCCCGTTTACAGTCTAAAACTAAAAATGGTAAAGCTAAAAAAAAAGATCTATCATATCCCTCTATTGTGGTATCAAATTTATGGTTTGCATTGGTGCCAAATCCAATCATTTCCGTTTTTAATTTAATTTAAGATGAGAAAGAATTCCCATTGGTAGCAAAAGGTATCCATTAAGCAGGAAATCCTATTTAAAGAAAGATTATTCCCTTATTCTTGACTCTTGCAAGAACGGACTAACAGGGTCAGCTACTCAGCAAACCTTCATAATTAAATACCGTTACTGTATAGGTGGGTCTCATTGTGAAAGACCTATTATTGGATAATTTTGGGTAGAGCCAAAGAGTGTGAACTGTACAAGTTAACAATAACATTGATTAAATTGAGGGAGGGGGCTCCGGTGTATAGAGAGGACCTGACCGTTTAAGAAGAAACCATAGAAACGATGGAACCCACTATACTCATTTCTATTTACTACTTTTTTATTTACTATGTTTTTTTTGATACCTAGTATCAATACAATTTCTTATTTCGAGACGCAACGAAGGGTCTAGAAAGAAAAAAAGAAAAAATAGTGGTCGGGAAGGTTATAGTAGCAAAAGCCATTGGAATTTAAATTTTATACATTGGAAGAATCCGTTTTGTTATTAATAGACTAGGAGGGGGGAAAGAAATAACTGAAAGAAAAGAAATCAATTAGTTATTCATCAAAGTTTTATTTTTTCAATGACCAGAATTAAACGAGGATATATAGCTCGAAGACGTAGAACAAAAATTCGTTTATTTGCATCAAGCTTTCGAGGGGCTCATTCACGACTTTCTCGGACTATTACTCAACAGAAAATAAGAGCTTTGGTTTCAGCTCATCGGGATAGAGGTAGGCAAAAGAGAGATTTTCGGCGTTTGTGGATCACTCGGATAAATGCAGTAAGTCGAGCCAATAAATTATACTATAGTTATAGTAGACTAATAAACAATCTGTACAAGAGGCGTTTGCTTCTTAATCGTAAAATACTTGCACAAATAGCTATATTAAATATAAATTGTCTTTATATGATTTCTAATGAGATCATAAAATAAGATTAAGTAGATTGGAAGGAATCCATTGGATTTATTTAAATGGAGTTCCCTGGAGAATGAACTCCGGGAAGGTAGAGTAGAAATTAGTATGATAAAATATGATCATATGATAAAGTTGTCAAAATGAACAAACACGTTCAATAAAAAAAATTTATTATTCTTCCCCAATTCGGTTTTTTTCTTCCGACACGATAATCAAATCTAGATTCTCCGCTTTTTCGAACAAAATGTCAATTCGCATTTGAGTTCGGATTGGAATTTTATTTTGATTCAATTGAAGAGTAAGTCTATTTATTTTTAGTTCTAAGACCCGTAGTTCTAGTGGTTGACTCGCTTCTTTCAAATTGTTTCTCATTATTAAGAAAGGGTAACGAAGATAAAATACGAGCTTGTTTTATAGCAATGGTAATTAATCGTTGTTGTTTTAGGGTCAATCTATTCACCCGTCTAGATAATATTTTTCCTTGTTCACTAATAAATCGACTAATTAAACTCATGTTTCTATAATCAATTCGATCCCCCGATTGGATCGGGGGCAAACGCCTACGAAAAGATCGCTTGGATTTAAGAAAGAATCGCTTGGATTTATCCATGGTTTGTTTATTCCTTATCCCGAAAATCCTACTCCTATTTCGATCGGATCAAAACAAAAATGATCAAAAATGAAATAATTTAGAATTAATAAACAGGATTTGTTTCTATTTAATAATATTTCTATTTAATTATATTAAAATAAAAATATGTTATATATATTGTTATATAATATGTCGTTTTTCATCTTCCTTGGATTGGAAGGCGGACACGTAGGCGATCGGTTCGATCTATTTCTTTATCTCCCCGTGAATCGTATGTTTGTAACAAAAGGGACAGAATTTTCTCAATTCCAATCGACTAGGCGTATTATGTCGATTCTTTTGAGTAATATATCTGGAAATGCCCGTTGATTCTTTATTAACACGGTTTCGAACACAGCCGGTACATTCCAAAATAACCGTTACTCGGACATCTTTACCCTTCGCCATGAACCTCCTTTGGGTTTTTGACTGACTCAATTCTTCTATTTTCCAATCCGAAGGGAAGCAAAGGAACGAAAAAAAAATAGAAGTTGCGAACTCGAAATCAAATTATGAACGATTTCGTTCCAATCAATCAATATAGTAATAATAAGTAATATGATGATTTCTACCTACATTTATAATTTTAAAATCTAAACCGCTGGACAGTATTTCATTTTTCATTTAAGTATCTTGTATGATATTGTTGCCACAGCCATCCCATTTCCGTTCTCAACTCTATTAGTAATTGTATTTTAGCCTGGATCCGAGTTCTTAGTTTCACTAGAGTGAATCCGCTTTTATTCTTTTTCTTTTCTAACTTATTCTAATTAGAAAAAAAAAGAAGCGAAGGGGGGGATGAGTCACAGATAGTTGATTGTATTTCTAATCTTCTTCACCCCTTCCCACCTCACTAACTAGAATGAAAAAAAGGGAAATATCAACGCATCCGGAAATAAACGATTGATCTCTATCAATAAACCTGCTAAAGAACCGAACCATAGAGTACTTACTACCGGTGCCACGGAGAGGTATGTTTTTAGATCTCGCATTTCAAATCCTCCTTTTTTATTCGTTATTGTAATTTTTTTCTAATTTGTAATACAGAATGGAAATACATATATGACCAGATACGTAATTAATGTCTGACCACTTGTATTTGTACGCAGAATCCCTAATTCAAATTGAAATGTACAACGATTCAGTACATATTCCCTTTCTTAAAACAAAAAAATACGTCCTCCTCTACCCGAGAATTCCCGAAAAATATGAATTTTTTTTACGGCGGGTTTCTTCTTTATTTAATACGTATAGAATATAAGTCTTTTATTATTATATGATATGCGACCAAAAAGAAGAAATGGCAATACAATTGGTGTATATTAATGATAGAAATAAAGATGTGGAAAACAAGATAGAGATTCTCTACAATGACACTGTAGACCGATTGAAAGGGATGTAGCGCAGCTTGGTAGCGCGTTTGTTTTGGGTACAAAATGTCACGGGTTCAAATCCTGTCATCCCTACCCTACCTATTACTTATCTTATGAGCAGTAACGAGGGATCCATTTCAATTGATTAAATTAAAATAGGATATACAAAAGAAATCTTTAATTTTATTATATTATTTATGATAGTATATAATATTATATATGATAGTATATACACGCAAGATGTATTGGGTTACAAAATTATTATTGTGATAATAACGCGCTCTTAGTTCAGTTCGGTAGAACGTGGGTCTCCAAAACCCGATGTCGTAGGTTCAAATCCTACAGAGCGTGATTCCATCCTTGTTATTTGTTAGGTCGAAAATGACACTGAAATAATTGAACAGCAATCTGAATTTGACCTCCTGTAGATTAAAGAAAATAGGAAGGAGGTCAATCAAAAAAAAAACAGATGTTAATTAATCAAAGGTCCAATTGATCACCACGTCTGTATTGTAAATATGCAGTTACGAATAATCCAGCCAAAGTAATAGGAATTAGACCTAAGACGATTCCAAATAGAAAAACTTCAATCATTTCAATTTCTTTGAACGGAGAAAAGGAGAGGTAATATCTATCCTTAAATATTAATCCGTATTACCCATGAATCTCAACGACCAAGAATTGGAAATGGGCCGGGTAAGGAACTATAGAATATATGAACTACCACAGAAAGGTTTTTTTGAGTAATTGTTCATTCACTTAATTTCAAATAAGTCGTATCTTGTTTAGCCCGATAAATAGAGCCGAGGTTATAGTCAAAGCTGCTAGTAGAAAACCGAAATAACTAGTTATAGTAAGCATAAAGAGGCTAAATGAAATATGTTCTTTTTATACATATGTTTATAAAGCACTTTCCTAAGTTTCCCTTTTTGAAAGATACGGGGATAAGCAAAACAAAAATACCAATTGAAAGGATAAGTCCAATTGAAAGTTTTCGATTCATCAATTATTATAATTATAGACGTTACTAACAAAAATAGAGTAACAAGTAACATAGGTAAGAAATCAAATCATCATCTGTGACATCTACCCATCCCGAAATTTCGAATCAACAGATTCATTGGGAAACTCTGAGTAAACTAATAACTAATATAATAAATAACTAATATAATATTCTAATATAGATAGAATATCTATAATATATAGAATAGAATATTATTCTAGAATAGAATTCGAGAATATTAAAAATTAAGAAATTTTAAATAATTATAAATTAAATAACGTAATAAACTTTGTTTTATAACTTTATTTAAAATTCAAAAAAAGAAACTTTC